GTTTTGTTGCCGAATTAATAGTATTTTTTGGACTAATTACCAGTCAAAAATACCTTTTAATGCCAAAAATACTAATTACTTTTGTAATGGCAATTGGAATGATATTAACTCCTATTTATTCATTATCTATGTCACGCCAGATGTTCTATGGATACAAGATATTTAATGCTCCAAACTCCTATTTTTTTGATTCTGGACCGCGAGAGTTATTTCTTTCAATCTCTATCTTTTTACCCATACTAGGTATTGGTATGTACCCCGATTTTGTTCTTTCACTATCAGTTGACAAGGTCGAAGTTATTCTATCTAATTCTTTTTATAGATAGTTTTGATGAAAAAAAAATCCTATGATTTTTTTTTAATCCTTCGTTGTACAATGAAAAAAAGAAGGCTTTTTCTTCTTCTCTTAAGTTAAGTAAAAAAATGAATTTGAATCGGCGCGAACCCTGTGAATCACTACAATATTTGATTCAGAGGGTTCTCATCAGTTCACACAAAGTTTTTTTATCTCATATGCACTGTACACTTTTCTATTCGTATTCGTAAGAGTCTTTTTTGAATCTCAATTAGATGTTAATGTAAATGAACCATAACTATGTAGCCCTATTCCTAATAGATTGACCCCAAAATAGCATATCCAAATTATAAGAAAGCCAATAGACGCCACAATTGCGGAATTTATACCCTTCCATTTTATATTGGTTCGAATATGTAAATAAATCGCGAATACGATCCAAGTAATAAATGCCCAAGTTTCCTTTGGGTCCCAACTCCAATATGATCCCCATGCTTCGTTAGCCCATACTGCTCCAGAAAGTATCCCTATGGTTAAAAAGATAAATCCTAGACTAATAACCCGATAACTCCAATAATCCAATTGTTGAATAAATTGCGACCTGTAATAATTCTTTGGAGAAAAAAAAGAAGTATTTTGTAAAACATTTCTTCTTTCATTCATGTATTCGATTTCACCAAAGAAAAATGACCCATTTAAATTTAATAAATGATTACTTGTAAAAAAAAACTTTCTGTTTTTTCTAACTGCAATGACTAGAAGTGCTACTGATAATAATGATCCACATAAAAGGGCTGCATAGCCCAATATCATCATACTTACGTGCATTATTAACCACTCGGATTGAAGAGCGGGTACTAATATTGCGGATTCGTGTATTTCAGTTAAAAGACCTGAAGTAGCAAAGCCTTGGGTAAAAATAGCACTTGGGCCGATTATTGCGCTTAAAAAATTTTGATTTTTTTTCAAATACGGAACTATATGAATAAGTGAGAAACTCCATGAAAGGAAGATTAATGATTCATATAAATTACTTAGTGGGAAATGTCCCGAATAAATCCAACGAGTAACTAATAATCCTGTTATACAGAAAAAAGTCATTATCATGCCCTTTTCTGATGAATCGTAGAGTTTTATGATTTCATCGACTAAAAAGGTTATCAAATGAATTGTAATTACAATTGAAACGATCGAAAAAGAAATATGAGTTAATATATGCTCTAAGGTTGAAAATATCATAAAAATCTTAAAAAAGAGGAGTTCTTTAATTACAAGAAATCAGGAATTGAATTCATTATAGGATCTATTTAGTTTTTTTAGAAGATGGCATGCCGCCACTCGGACTCGAACCGAGATGCTCTAGCACTGCTTCCTAAGAGCAGCGTGTCTACCAATTTCACCATAGCGGCTTGTCTTGAACTCATAATAGCCTATGAATAAGCAATCGTCTAGATTTAAGAATTCAATTGGTTACCATATTTTTTAGGAAAGATTCAAATGGATGAATAAAAATTAGTTCAAATAGGTATTTGAAGGTTCATTATTTTAGTTTAGGTCCTTAGTTTTCTTAAGATTTTCGTGTATTTTATACTCTCCTCAACTTGAACTCTTTAAAACTGGATAGTTTTATTATCCATTAATAGGATAGAACTCAAAAAAAATCCATTTTCTTAATGAATCCAAAAGAAAAAAAACCTATTTTGGATCACTCAAAATTGATACATTATTTATCCAGACTCTCTTCACTAAGTGTTTTTGATTTTCTTGATTGGGTTGATCGCGAGAGATATATGGGGGTGTATATAGGAATTCAGATAAAATCAAAAAGTCAGAAAGTTACACAAAAGGGTTTAAAATTTTAATCAATTAGTTTCAATGATTTTAGTAACTAAAGATTCAAGATTTTCTATTTGCTCTTCTATAGATAGAGAGAAAAAGTGGATATAAAGAAAAAATAAAAAGTTGTATTATTGTAACAAATGGGTCGATGGGGAAAATAAGACTCCCCGCCTTGGAAATGAGAAAATAGACTAAAAATAAAATTGAGTATCTTTTGTTTATTCTCTTGTCAACAAAAAGAAAGTATTTTTTCTTTTTTGAATTGAATTGAGTAAGGTAAACAGAAGAATTCTTATTCTACATATTCTAAGAGCAGAGCGAATTCCATTACCTATTGAGTTAATCAATATGAAATGGAATTCATTA